TCACGTAAAGAGCCATTATTCATTCCTAAGAAACAACCTGGTATCTATTCATTTCATTCGAAAGTTTCTTTTATTCATTTTATTTTAGTAGCAGAAAACCAAATATATAGATTCTCTACTCTATCTGTGTATCGTTTATCTTAGGAAATAAGAGACGAAATAGAACAATCTTTAAAAAGATATTAGAAAGGATATGATGAAATTCTTTGATTGGTTCTTCCCAAAAATGATCCGTTTTAGTTGACTGATAGGTACAATAAACACTGAATCGAATTCTAATAATTTAACTAATTCTACTAAATAGAAAATGAAAATTTAGAACAAATTCTAAATAAAAAAGAATTAAAGTATTCTTTTAAAGTATTCTTATTCAAAACGCCTTGTGATCTTCAACCAATTCTGTGCTTCAATATAATTTCCAGGAGTAAGTGCTATAGCTTGTTTCCAATACTCAGCGGCTTGATCGAACCAAGCCTCCGCAATTTCAGAATCGCCCTGCCGAATGGCCTGTTCTCCACGGGCGGAATAGGAGGGTAACTTCCTTCCCTTAGAACCGTACTTGAGAGTTTCCTATCTCATACGGCTCGCTCATCGACAGTCAATTTTTTCTTTTGCCGTCCCGTTTTTAGGTTTTTCGAGCTAACCAAAAGAGGTTAATTACAAAAGTTTCAAACTTTCTTTTTTTTTTTTTATTTAAATAAAAAAAAGAATTAGTTTTATCTTTTCTCCCACCTTCAGAAGAATAAAGCCAGAAGAATAAAGCAGAGGCATTCTACCTTTTTTCTTAAAGGTAACTATCCCGGTTTCATATATCATATCATATATAAATAAATATTGTATTTATAATCTCTACATTTCTATATTTTAGATACAATCTTTGAAGATATAGAATTGTTGAAAAAGACTTTCAGAATAAGAAAGACTTACTATCTTTGGGATTTGATGCTACACCGCTGCTCAATACCGTAGGGGATCAACTCTATTACATAAATTGATTCCTAATTTTTATCTCATATTCTGGATAAGTAAAAGTAAGCAGTTATTATTGTATCGGCCAAAAATTTCGCTAATTGATCTTTACGGCGCTTTCTCTATCAATTAAATCTTTTATCCATAGAATCAAAAAGTATCTAGGCATTTTAGTTCTTCATATTTTGGCTTCTATAAAGTTTATTTCTTTGCTACAGCTAATAAAAATCGTATTTGGTACGATACATATGTAGAAAGCCCGTATTTTTCGTTTTTTCTAGTATTTACTAGCGTATTTTCCCTTTATTTTTCTTTCTATAGTGGAGATAGTCGCACGTAATGACAGATCACGGCCATATTATTAAAAGCTTGTGGTAAGAACGGGTTTCGTTCTAGGGCTCGAAAATAATATTCCAAAGCTTTCGTATGTTCTCCATTACTTGTGTGAATAAGGCCTATGTTATAGAGTATATAACTTCGATCATAGGGATCAATTTCCAGTCGCATAGCTTCATAATAATTCTGTAAAGCTTCCGCATAATTTCCTTCGGATTGAGCCGACATCCGTTACGGTCGTCATTCGATTAAAAGAATCTCCGTTCCAAAACCGTACGTGAAATTTTCATCTCATACGGCTCCTCCCTTATGTGCATAATGAAAATTATACTATAGAATTAAGAATGAAAAAAGATTGAAATTTTTTCATTATGAACTAAGCGGGGCTAGTGTTTTTACAAGAAATCTCTAGCCAACCTTCCTGCAAAAGATCTTTTCTTAACATCAAGCACGTTGGTACTAGATAAAAAGATAACTCCAGCAATTTCTTTGTCCTCAACGCCCCTTAATTATTCTTTCTATTTTTTAGTTTAAGGAATTAGTCACTTCAACAGCCTTCAATGGTTCCACGGGTATCCAAAGTACGAACGAGATGGATGTTTGTTGTCCCAACCATTATTTTTGGGAGTCCCGATCCCAAACAAGGAAAAGGAATAAAGATATATTTGAAAACAAGGGTTTCGTATTGTTGATTCCTAGACGTAGTGCTTCTTCCCTTGTGCCGCCTATTGGTACTAGTGGAGGAGGGTTGACCTGCAACAGGGAACCCATAGGTGTGTCACCTTTCGTTCAATGCTCTAATTTACAATTGAAGCATCTGAGGTTGCATTAATCGGGGATACACGACAGAAGGGATTTTTTGATTTACAAACTTCACCTTCAACAAGCGTCGATTTATTTCGAAATTTCAATTTGATTTTTTCTATCCCCATTATTGCGTCTTTCTTCTAAGACTGAGATCAAAAAAAAAGCAAATCGCACCATCTCTGTAATAGGTAAATGCCTCCTTTTCTCCTGAAGTTGTCGGAATTATTTGTAATAAAATATTGGCTACAATTGAAAAGGTCTTATCGATAAAATTTCCATTTATTCGAGATCTAGGCATAGATAGCAATCCTTTTTTCATTTCTTTGAATTCCCTCTCGTGCTCGTGAGAAAGCCCCCCCACAAACAAAACAAAGGAAGTGTAAAGTAC